ATTTATTCATGAAAAGAGGTGTCCCTTTTGAAGCCAGAATGGCTTTTCTTTGATACCTAATATAATGGATGCAAGGTTCCTTGACCAACCATAGGTTCGCCCGAAAATACTTAACTTTTACAAAGACATTCACAAGACGTTCTATTTTTCCATAGAAATAGATTCTTTCAAGAAAAACCCAAAAGGGTGTTGATCGTAATCGTAAATGAGAAGATTGGTTACGTAGAAAGACGAAAACTGATTCGTATTCACATACATGAGAATTATATAAGAATAAGAATAATCTTTGATTTCTTTTTGAAAAAGAGGAACTGGCTTTCTTTGGAGTAATAAGACTATTCCAATACTTATTCAGAAAGAATCGTAATAAATGCAAAGAAGAGGCATCTTTTACCCAATAGCGAAGAGTTTGAACCAAGATTTCCGCATGGACCGGGTGGGGTATTAGTATATCTAATACAAAATTTAAATGTGAAAAGTTATCCTCTAAAAAGGGAAATATTGAATGAATTGACCGCAAATTCTGAGATTTTACTATCTTTTTATTTTTCTCTTCTAGACAAGATATTAATCTTAGAGAAAATGGAATTTCCACAATAAAAGCAAACCCCTCTGATATGATTTGAGAATACAAATTTTTGTTGCGCGCCCAAAATAGATTTTGGTTAGAATCATTAGGAGAAATAATCAAATGGTTCTGTTGATACATTCGATTAATTAATCGTTTTACAACCAGTAAACTGGATTTATTGTCATAACCTGGATTTTCCGTCGAACTCGATCTACCGAAACCACGCCCATGAGCAAATGTATAAATATACTCCTGAAAAATAAGCGGATATAGGAAATCGTGTTGTTGAGATCTCTCTAGATGTAAATCTCTTTGGATTTCCTCCATTTGAAATTTGATTTGAATCAAAAGTAGAAGATTGGGGTGGTTATCAAATGATACATAGTGCGATAAAGTCAAAACAAGCTATTCTAGTAAGAATAGATAACTCGGAGACAGGTAAACTTATCAACAGACTCTCTACCCCCTAACCTTCCCATTCATTTCCTTTAATTGGTCTATGTTATAGGATAACAAGATGGTTATAAATCTTTTATTTTTTAAACCTAATCGCTCTTTTGATTTCCGAAAAAACTTTATTTATCAATATACTGCTTCTTTTACACACACCTCTTCATTCCATAATAGAGAATGCTAATAATTAGGATTCATTAAAAAAATATAGAATCCACTCATGGGGGAGAAGTCTTTCCCGTATTCAGGCACTAATCTATTTTTAACGTCTAATTAGATCGGGAAATTATTCAAATTAAGAACAGAAGCTAGTTGCTTTTTCTTTCTAATAATTAATTGAAGCCCTAGGGCCCCTATCCATTTATTCATTCGACCCAACTTCATTTGGTTCCGTTCCAAGAATTCTAACAAGATTTTGTATCGATCCGAGAAGAATGAAATATCCCCAGAACTCTCTATTGATACGACATGCTATTTTTTCCCCTTTCAGGATCAGTCGTGGTCTTCCAAACTTTACCAATGGTATGGACGAATTTCTCACTTCATCCAAATGTGTAAAAGATTCTAGCCGCACTTAAAAGCCGAGTACTCTACCGTTGAGTTAGCAACCCGAAGAAAATAGCGATTAAACAAAACTTCAACTACAGGGTGTATAGAAACAATCAAAATCAATTTAAACAAAGAGAAAGAAGATTATACAAGTTAATCAAACCGTTGAGCTAACAAATCTACAAAATAGATTTTCTAAGGGATTCGAAACATAAAATAAAAATGATTAGATGAAAATACAAGAAATTCTCAGATAAAAGAAAAAATCTACAGAACGTTATAAATTGATAGAGCACTTCTTGTGTTATCTACCGCTTTTCAATCAAAAAAAACTTCTTGTATCAAAGAAAGCATGATTTGAAATTTGAATTAAAGTAAAAAACCTATGGGACAGAAATAAAGCTAAATAAACCCGGCTCACTTATTACGTTACGATGAATTATATTTGTTCAATACAATGTTGTCAATATAAATGTTGAGAAAAGAGTACAGTACAATAGAAAAAATAAATTGCATTGAAATTTCATTTTAAATTCTTTGAATTTCAATTTAACAACGATATTCAAAATTGTTTTGGTTTGGATTGACACTACATAACATATCTAATCTACCTAGATAGAATAAAGGATAAATCGAAGAATAAAAATTATATATAACGGCTTTTTTAGTCCATAATGTATTTCAATGTATTTCATCAATCTAAGTGGAATAAGCAAAGTGGGTTCCTTGTTGGTTAATCGAGTTACAACGAAAACCACACAATTGATGAAGGAAATGTCCGGATTGGTTTGATAATTAATAAGATCAATAAACTCAAGTTTTGTCGTTCTAAGCCGTCGTATTCGACGGAAACAATGATAAATAAATACGAATACAGTGGAAAAAGGGGGGTCAAAAAAACAAATTAGAGAAAAATTATACAAAGTTATATACAAGCTACGACCCCCCATGTGATATGGTATTTCTTTAATTGAATTTCATTTGATTAGACGGAAGTTCCTTAAAAAGTGCCGCTTTCTTTAAAAGATTATGAACCGTTCCTGTAGGTTGAGCACCCCTTTCAAGGAAATATAGAATAACAGGAACATTTAAATAAGTTTGATTTTTTATTGGATCATAAAAACCCACTTTTCTAAGATCTTTTCCTTCTCTTCGGGATCGAACATCAATTGCAACGATTCGATAGATGGCTCATTGGGATAGATGTAGATGAATAACACCCCCCCCTAGAACCGTATAAGAGGTTTTCTCCTCGTACGGCTCGAGAAAAAATGATTTGATTCAAAGTTTTGTCTTTGCCTATGTATGCAATTCTAATAAATTAAATGACAAGTGGGCCTAAAAAATCAATTAGACTATGATTTCGATTTCAGTCTTTTTTTCTTCCTGAGAAGGAAGAAAGAAACCAGCCATACTCATAACTCAAGTTGGATAACTCTTCAAATAGTTCAAAGGAAAAATTCGGAGTCCATTTTATTTATTGAGTAGTCTTTACCCCCTTCTGTTAGTCTGATCCCGCTAGTGAGACTCTCGAGAGAATTATAAAGGGTATTTCCTTGTTCGTAGATACTTTAATCCTTAATTTTAAATCATTGGGTTTAGACATTACTTCGGCGCTTCTTAATTCTTTCAAAATGGCAGCAACATACCCCTTTTGATTTATTTCTAGCAAAGATATCGTACGGGCAGTCAACTCCCGCGCGATGCACCTTGAATCGAAAAGTTTGATAAATCCGACCAAGTTTCCAATTCAAAAGCAAAACTTGGTCGAATTGGATTCTTTACTATTTAAAATTTATATATAAGTTACGAAGTTGTTCCAATTAATTGGCATTAACCCTAGATCCTTTTCCCCCAGAAATGAATTAATCCTTTCTACCCGAGCTCCACCGTAGACTATTTACAACCCAACATTTTTGTTGGGTTCAAGTGTAACAGAACAAACAATGTCGAGCCAAGAGCACCCTCATTCCTAGACAAATGGAAAGTGGTGGGTTTTTAAAATCCACAACGGACCGTGTCCTTCAAGCCGCGCGTTGCTTTCTACCACATCGTTTCAAACGAAGTTTTACCATAACATTCCTTTAATTTTGAACCGGTATGGAATTGATTCAGTCATGGAATCATGAATAGTCATTGGTTCTGCTCTCCATAGACTCTGACTACGAAAATAAAAAAAAAAGAGGGTCGGTTGAAATTAAATAATGAAAGGATTACAAAAACCACAAAATTCTTGTCATTGAAATAAAACTATACATACTTTATAAACGAAACATTTCTTCATATAAAATGAGGAAATGGTTGATATGTATTTTGTTTAAAACGGGGTTGGGTAATATTTCAATAATCGACTCTTATCATAAAATGAATAACAAAGCATAGAATAAACCCCCCCGCCTCAATCGTTACATAGATTCCCAATTTTAAATTAGATCCAAACACAAAATACCTAAATAAAACATACATTTATTGTCTCTATCACATATTTATATATGATAATGGTATGGAATTTGATCATTTGTTAATGAGATTCAAACAGACACAGATATTAAAATTAATATGGATTGACTCCTAACCACCCCCGGCTTCTTTATATGGAAATAATGAAACAAAAAAATGGGAATAATGGAACATAAAAAACAGATATGCGCTGGGACGGAAGGATTCGAACCTCCGAATAGCGGGACCAAAACCCGTTGCCTTACCACTTGGCCACGCCCCATTTTTATTTCTAATCTACGCCAAGAAACAATAATATTGGTACTGGTTGTTTGTCAACTCTAGTACAAATATCCTATATATCTATAGAATAGATATCTATAGAATAGATTGGTACTGGGATTTTGATACATATAGATATAGAATTCAACTTAATTTATTGATCATTACATAGAATTCAATTAAGATATTGTATGAAAGTATGATTTCTTCTATTCTCCTTTGAGAATTGGAGGATTTTTGGTTGGGTGGATTCAAAGAAAAAGAAGGATTTTTTGTCTACCTTACTGACTTTCTTCCTTTTTACTTATATCAAAAACTCAACCAAAATGCAATTATCTCAAAGAACAAAATGTCCGTTATGCTTAATACCGTTAGTTTGATCTGTATTAATTCTGCCCTTTATCCGAGCAGTTTTTTCCTCGGCAAATTGCCCGAAGCCTACGCTTTTTTGAATCCAATAGTAGATGTTATGCCAGTCATACCTCTGTTTTTTTTTCTCTTAGCTTTTGTTTGGCAAGCTGCTGTAAGTTTTCGATGAGATAAAAAATAGAATCAAAAATCTAATAATAATATCCTAGACAATACATGATTTCTTCGAGAAAAAATTCTAACAATTGATAAAATCAGAAAAGTTTGAGAGTATAAGCCCTCGATTCGCACATTGAAATTTTTGGATAGTCCCCATAAATCTGGTTTACCCCCATTC